TCGTGGTTTAATCAGACGACATATCGCTTCTAACATAGGAATTGCTAAAAGTCAAATTCGGGAAAAAGAACCCATTGTATGGGAAATACTTCAAGAAGTTATGCAGGGGCATCCTGTATTGTTGAATAGAGCGCCCACCCTGCATAGATTAGGCATACAGGCGTTCCAGCCCATTTTAGGGGGTGGACGTGCTATTTGTTTACATCCATTAGTTCGTAAAGGATTCAATGCAGACTTTGATGGGGATCAAATGGCTGTTCATGTACCTTTATCTTTGGAAGCGCAAGCGGAGGCTCGTTTACTTATGTTTTCTCATATGAATCTCTTTTCTCCGGCTATTGGAGATCCCATTTCGGTACCAACCCAAGATATGCTTATTGGACTCTATGTATTAACGATCGGGAATCGTCGAGGTATTTGTGCAAATAGGTATAATCCATGGAATCGCATAAACTATCAAAATGAAACAGTTAATGATTATAAGTATAAATATACTACGAAAGAGAAAGAGCCCTATTTTTGTAGTTCCTACGATGTACTTATAGTTTATCAGCAGAAACGAATCAATTTAGATAGTCCTTTGTGGCTTCGGTGGCGACTAGATCAACGTGTCATTGCCTCAAGAGAAGTTCCTGTCGAAGTTCAATATGAATCTTTGGGTACCTATCATGAAATTTATGGGCACTATCTAATAGTAAGACGTATAAAAAAACAAACCCTTTGTATATACACCCGAACCACTGTTGGTCATATTTCTTTTTCTCGAGAAATAGAAGAAGCCATACAGGGGTTTTGTCAGGCCTACTCATACGGTACCTAAGCTAAGGAATTATGTAATACCGCGGGAATTTTGATCTCTCCGGTTCAACTGGAATCATAATTCCTTAATTTCTACATGAATCGAGATCCAGTAAAGGAGGTCTTCGAATCACTGACTCAAACCCATTGGCGAATCCTACTCAGCGGAATAGAGAAGTACTTATGGCAGAATGGGCTGATCTGTTCTTTTACAATAAAGCGATAGATGGGTCTGCCATGAAACGACTTATTAGCAGATTAATAGATCACTTCGGAATGGCATATACATCGCACACCCTGGATCAAGTAAAGACTCTGGGTTTCCAGCAAGCCACTGCTACATCCATTTCATTAGGAATTGATGATCTTTTAACAGTACCTTCTAAGGGGTGGCTAGTCCAAGATGCTGAACAACAAAGTTTCATTTTAGAAAAGCACCATCATTATGGGAATGTACACACAGTAGAAAAATTACGCCAATCCATTGAGATATGGTATGCTACAAGTGAATATTTGAGACAAGAAATGCATCCTAATTTTAGGATGACTGATCCTTCTAATTCAGTCCATATAATGTCCTTTTCGGGAGCTAGAGGAAATGCATCTCAGGTACACCAATTAGTAGGTATGAGAGGATTAATGTCGGATCCCCAAGGACAAATGATTGATTTACCGATTCAAAGCAATTTACGCGAAGGACTTTCTTTAACAGAATATATCATTTCCTGCTACGGAGCCCGCAAAGGAGTTGTGGATACTGCTGTACGAACATCAGATGCTGGATACCTCACGCGTAGACTTGTTGAAGTAGTTCAACACATTGTTGTACGTAGAACAGATTGTGGCACTACCCGAGGCATTTCCGTGAGTCCTAGAAATGGGATGACGGAAAGAATTTGGGTCCAAACACTAATTGGTCGTGTATTAGCATACAATATATATATGGGCCCACGTTGCATTGCCGCTCAAAATAAAGATATTGGGGTTGGACTTGTCACTCGATTCATAACCTTTCGAACACAACCAATATATATTCGAACCCCCTTTCTTTGCAGGAGTATATCTTGGATCTGTCGATTATGTTATGGTCAGAGTCCCACTCATGGCGACCTGGTCGAATTAGGAGAAGCAGTAGGTATTATTGCGGGTCAATCAATCGGCGAACCGGGGACTCAACTAACATTAAGAACTTTTCATACCGGTGGAGTATTCACAGGTGGTACTGCAGAACATGTACGAGCTCCTTTTAAGGGAAAAATAAAATTCAATGAGGATTTGGTTCATCCCACACGTACACGTCATGGGCATCCTGCTTTTCTATGTTATATAGACCTGTATGTAACTATTGAGAGTCACGATATTCTACATAATGTGAATATTCCACCCAAAAGTTTTCTTTTAGTTCAAAACGATCAATATGTAGAATCAGAACAAGTGATTGCTGAGATTCGCGCTGGAACATCCACTTTCAATTTTAATAAAGTTAAAGAGAAAGTTCGAAAACATATTTATTCTGACTCAGAGGGAGAAATGCACTGGAGTACCGATGTGTACCATGCACCTGAATATAAATATGGTAATGTTCATCTCTTACCCAAAACAAGTCATTTATGGATATTATCAGGAGCTCTGTGCAGATCCAGTATAGTGCCTTTTTCGCTCCACAAGGATCAAGATCAAATGAATGTTCATTCTGTTGAAC